TCAATAACAAGCTTTTATCGGGGAGCCGTTACTGATAGTCCCGGCCCGAAAGAGCCATTGAAGTCGGAACATAAAAATGAGTTGAGTTGTACAAGAATCCAGAGCTCCATTTTTATTTTTCGAAGCTACTCCTTTTCCTATTCATTCAACTGCCAAATCTTATGAATTCGGGTCGATTGGATCGAGTGAAAAATCCTATTGTTTTGGTTGTGGACTCAAGGGTTCAGGTTCAAACATGTTCTTTGAAGAAATATATGAGTTCTATTATAATAGAAAAAAAATATGTTTTTTTTATTCCATTTAAGTAAATCGAGAAAAGGAAAAACATAATAAGAAATGACACTCCTATCATAGGAATGGAAATAGCCTTGTTGCTGCTTCAATAACAAGCATTTTCGTTTTCAAATCAAATAAATCATTTGATCTATGATTCATTGGAACAAGGAATGGCCTGGCTAGGTACTGGCCAGGCCGGGGGAATAAAAGAAAGAACTTTTCGGACGAAATCAAAGAGGGACTCTTTCTATTGGAGATATCTGTTTCGAATCATTATCTAAAGGGAATTGATGATTGATCAAATTCGTCTATATTTATAGAATAAAGAAAGATAAGGAAAAACTTTTATCAACCTTTATTTCACGCGTCACATATGAATTATCCTTTTAAAATTAGGAGAGATGGCTGAGTGGACTAAAGCGGCGGATTGCTAATCCGTTGTACGAATTATTTGTACCGAGGGTTCGAATCCCCCTCTCTCCGTTTCTTCTGATCACTTGATATTTCCCTTTCGAATTCGAAAAAATCTCTAACCCCCTTTCTCATAGTTAAATGTATGGAATGGAGAAAGAAAATCCTAAGAAAATTCAGAAATCGAGCAAGGAAAAACCCCTGATTTTTTTATTCATCACGTCCAGGATTACGTCCTGGATCATTAGATAGGAATCCGAAGATGAAGAGAGAAACAAAGAATATCACTACTGTGTAAACGAAGAGTTTGAGAGTAAGCATTACACAATCTCCAAGATCATTTTGGGGGAAATAGGGGAATAGATTCTCCATTTTTGTACCACATATTCCGTTTTGACACCAAGAAAAGAAGCGGTTTCTAGAAAACATAAGGAATTTGCAGGAATGAATTTGTAATAAGATTCTGATTCTTTCGTTAACAAAATGATCTCTCATACCTACAATTAGGTATTGTAGGGACCATACATAGGGTCTTCGACCCCCAGAAGGAATGAAGAAATGAGGTGATTCCGATTCATCTCGGTTATCCAAAAGAATTTCCATGTTTGAGTCGAGGGTTCATTATCTGATCTTATCAATTCTTAAGAATAGAATTTTGATTTTATCGAATAAATCATGAATGTTTCTAAGACAGTATTAAAGATCTCATCGAAAACTTACAGCAGCTTGCCAAACAAGGGCTAAGAGAAAAAAGAGCACAGGTATGACTGGCATAACATCTACGATTGGATTGAAAAAAGCATAAGCTTCGGGCAATTTGGCGAAGAAAAAGCTACTCGAATGAAGGGCAGAATTAAGACAGATCAAACTAAAGATATTAAGCATAACAAACATTTTGTTCTTGGAGAAAATTTCATTATTATTGGGTTATTGATATAAGGGGAAAATGAAGAAAGAAGGGAAAGTAGGCCGCAAAATATTTCTTTTTCTTTGAACTCCCTCAATCAAAAATCCTTCAATTCTCAAATGAGAATAGAAGGAATCATACCTTACATACAATATCTTAATTGAATTATATGTAATGATCAATAAATTCATTTTTATTCTACATCTACATGTGTAAAATCATAGCAACAACCAATTCAATAGATATTGGGGCTGGAATTGACGAACAACCAATACCGATATTAGTGTTTATCGGTGTCGAATAGAAATAAAAATGGGGCGTGGCCAAGTGGTAAGGCAACGGGTTTTGGTCCCGTTACTCGGAGGTTCGAATCCTTCCGTCCCAGACCAATTCTATCATAACAAAGATTGTTCTTTTTAAGAATCTTCTGTTTAAGGGTGTAATGTTGGATACAATGTGATCCAATCTTTCTTTGTGATTTCTAATGATTCTTCTATAGAATCATATCTTCCCTTTCGATTTTGTTTCTCACAAACAAACGGATCGAGTATCAATGACATGTGGATGGAAATAAATATCTTTTTTGATATAGGTAGGATGGGAACAAAGATCAAAGTGAAATTCAAAAAAAAACTGGGTGGGCCATTCAGCGTATGTTCGCCCCCTCGCCCATATTCATATTGAAGGTTAGTTAGTCATTTGGATAAACTTTATGTCCCATATCTATGATATTTGGATTCTCACATGATGCATTCTGAGTCGAAATGCGAAATAAAAGAGAAGTCTCGACCTTCCCTAAAGTAAATATAAATAAAGATAGGGTAGACAAAATGACTAATTCTATGTGGATCCTGAATCCTAAAAAACGGGGGGGTTCTTGGTATTAATTCCAGCGATGGAATTAAAGCTCCTGAGACTGGGGTGGGACAAAATCAAACAAAATAGTAACAACGAATTGATATGAACCCATTTTGCTTTGTACTTATACAAGACAGGATAGCATCCCATAAGAAGATCCTTTTAAATTGGCTTTGGATATGATTCATGATCCCCATGGAATTCGTGTCGATATGAGTTAATCCGCAAAGGAAAGGAAGGTATCAATTTCAAGACCCTTGTCATCCGGATCTTATTAACAAACAAGAAAATTCAATACGGAACAGATTATTTTCTTTGGACCTAATTTCTTTTATTTTGTATTTGATTTGGCTCCAATGAATAATTGGAAATCAATGTAGCGATCAGTTGGGGGAGGGGGGAGATTCATACATTCACTTTACTTTATGGAAAGATTCCTGAATCTGAAGTAAGGAAAAATCTGTAGAAAATGAACCATGCCTATATGTATTGTTATTGTTCTATTTCAGTGATCAGTGACACCGGTGTTTCAGTTTTGGCGAAAAAGATCTGCGATCCCTTAAATACCCACGATTACCCCCGGTAACACTTGTTTGGTGTATCTGATGAATACGATAAAATCAGATGAAAGAATACCTGAAAGAATACCGACCTTCATTTTTTCTTTCATGAGCCCCTTCTATCCATCCCCAAGAAAACAAAACAATTGGATTTGTTTCATGACCCATTTATCTGGTTTAAATTATTGATGATTCAATCGGAAAGGAAACATAGAGGTCTTTTATGATGATCAAATTCGCGTCTGATTTAATTAATCAGATATCTGCTAAACATTTTTAGATCCTCGTTGTACCGACTTGTTGATGGATTTAGAGATTCAATTCAGTCTTTACTGGAAAACTTATTTCCAGTAATGATGTCGAAGTAGGAAATTCTTGAAATTGTTTTTTATGATTCCTTATAAATTCTTTCTACTCGAAGAAGTGTGACATTGGTGAATCTATCCTATCGAGTCACTTGCGATCTTTCCCGGTCATTGGAATAGCTTATTTGGTTAATGACTCATTCTGTTCCGGTATCGGTAATCTAATTAAAGACCCTTCTTTAGTTTTAGTTGTTTGAGAAAGAATTGGATCTTTCATGATTCATCATCCCTAACAATCTGTTGAAGATGTAAAGAAGTGTTAAGCAACGCATTTCTTCGTGTTTTTTAAAAATGTGTTTCATTTATGGGGTTAAATTATATTCTTGCTGAGACTTCTCCAGATCCATCTATGAAAATGAAAGTATGGAGGACTTCATATACTATATACCGATTGAGCCAATGACTATTCATGATTCCATATTGAATCAATTCCATACCGGTCCAAAATTAGAGGAATGTTATGGTAAAACTTCGTTTGAAACGATGTGGTAGAAAGCAACGTGCGACTTGAAGGACATTATCGGCTGTGGATTCTTGTACCCACCATTTTATATATCAAAGAAGATGCTCTCGGCTCGACATAGTTTGTTCTATTCCACTAGGACCCCAATTTTGGGGTTGTAATAAAATAATATAATTATAATATAGCACATGATGGAGCTCGAGCATAAAGAATTGGTTCATTTAGCAGAGAGAAGGATCTAGGGTTAATGCCAATCAATAAGTTGGAACAACTTCGTAAGTATATCTTCGGTATAGAAATTGAAAGGATCAAGTTCGAACAAGTAAAAAAAAAAAAGAAAATGAATTTGTCGAAATAGTTTTACCAATTCCGATCAAAAGTGTATCACAGGGGAATCAATCGTTTCCATAGAACGAAATAACAAAAGGTATGTTGCTACCCTTTTGAAACAATTAAGGATCACCGAAGTAATGTCTAAACCCAAGGATTCAAAGCAAAGATAAAATAAAGGATACCGGAACAAGGAAACACCGTTTTCAATTGTCTCAACAACTAGATCAGAATGGGGAAGAAATAAAATCGATTCTAGGCGAGACAAACAAAAGAGGTTAGAGACGGCTCAATAAATGTTTAAGGATTTCCCTTCGAGCTCTTTGAGAATTACCCAACTTGAGTTATGAGTACGAATGAGATTTCTTTTTTTTTTTTTCAGGAAGGAAGAACAAAAAAAAATGACTCAAATCATAGTCTAATTGATGATTTTGTGGATCTATTTGCCACTACAATACATAAATTCGAATCATTCTTTTCGAGCCGTACGAGGAGAAAACCTCTTATACGTTTCTAGGGGGGGTTGTTCATTTATGTCTATCCCAATGAGTCATCTATCGAATCGTTGCAATTGATGTTCGATCCCGAAGAGAGGGAAGAGATCTTCGTAAAGTGGGTTTTTACGATCCGATAAAGAACCAAACTTATTCAAATGTTTCCGCTATTCTATATTTCCTTGAAAAAGGCGCTCAACCTACAGGAACTGTTCATGATATTTCAAAGAAGGCGGAGGTATTTAAGGAATTTCGAATTAATCAAATGAAATTAATGAAATAAAAAAAAGGGGGGGGGGTGCCCAGTATCTAGCTTTGTCTAATTGTTTCTCCACCATTCCTTATTTTTTTTCTCTATTCTCTATTCATTGTTGCTCTCACATGACCCCGTATCATAGAACTATAAAAAAAAATATCTTCTCTTGATATGAGACAGATAGAAAAAAGATTGAGTGAATAGATGAAATAACTGGGAAATTATGGGATTACCATCAATCAGATGGTTTTCGTTGGGACTCCACCAACAAACAAAAGGTCAATCTTGCTTATTGTACCTCTATTGAATAAATATTGAATAAACCCGACATTTTTTTCCTACCGGAATTCCTTATTTATTTCCCCACTCATACTTCATCCCTTATCTATGTTGTAGTGTCACTCCAACACAAGTCCTTGTTTTATTTATTGAATTGGTTTTCTCAACATTCAATTCATATTGACAATGGTGTATCGAACAAATATAATTCGATCGTGGATAAATAGATCTATTTATCCACATTTCATAAGTTTGTTTCTTTATTTCACTCAAACGATGGGTTCGTCAATTTCGTTGTGACACAAGAAGTATCTTAGTTAATATAATGAAAAAAAAAAAATAGAGTATGGGTAGTCTATAAATTTTTACATTTATTTAGATTTTCTCTATAATTTATCCCAGAATCTGTTGTATTTTCATCTGATCTCTGTTCATTTTTATGTTCACAATTGATCATCAAATCTTTCTTTTTGATCTGTTGCTAGTTCAATGTTTTGACGAGGTCGGGCAATCGAATCTCTTTATTTATTTTTTATTCCGATCGTATCTACACACCCTATTTATATGGGTTGCTAACTCAACGGTAGAGTACTCGGCTTTTAAGTGCGGCTATGGTCTTTTACACATTTTGATGAAGCAACGGATTCGTCCATACCATTGGTAGAGTTTGTAAGACCACGACTGATCCTGAAAGGGAATGAAAGGAAAAAACAGCATGTCGTATCAATGGAGAACTCTTAGAATACTTCATCCTTAACGGATCGATACAAAATCTTGTTTTGATTCTTTTCTTGGAAAGGGGTCAAATCAATTCAAGTTGGGTCGAGTGAATAAATGGATAGAGCCCTATAGCTCCAATTATAGGGAAACCAAAAGCAACGAGCTTCTGTTTGTTCTTAATTCGAATGATTACCCGATCTAATTAGACGTTAAAAATATATTAGTGCCTGATGTGGGAAAGGGTTCTCTTGTGAGTGGATCATCAATTCCTTTTTTTTTATGAATCCTAACTATTCTCTATTATGTTCTCTATTATGTAGTGGAGACGAATGTGTAGAAGAAACGGTATACTGATCAAAATTCATTATTCCAAAGTCAAAAGAGTGATCGGGTTGTAAAAATAAAGGATTTCTAACCATCTCTTGTAACTATAACGAACATAAATAAATTGGATGGAAATAGGATCCGTTGATTGTCCTTTCTGGCTCCGGGGTATCTATTCTTTTCTTACTATATACCTTGTTCTGACCGTATCGTACTATGTATTATTTGATAACTCAAGAAATCCCCCATTTGGTTCAAGTGTAATTTCAAATGGAAATGGAGGAACTACAAGGATATTTAGAAATGGATGGATTTCGGCAACAATACTTCCTATATCCGTTTCTATTTCAGGAATATATCTACGCGCTTGCTCATGGTCATGCTTTAAATGGATCGATTCTTTATGAACCGGTGGAAAATTTAGATCATGACAATAAATCCAGTTCACTAATTGTGAAACGTTTAATTACTCGAATGCATCAACAGAATCGTTTGATTATTTCGGTTAATGATTCTAATCAAAATCGATTCGTTGGGCACAACAATCATTTTGATTCTCAAATGATATCGGAGGTTTTTGCAGTCGTTGTGGAAATTCCATTCTCGCTGCGATTGGTATCTTCCCTAAAAGAAAAAGAAATAGCAAAATCTCATAATTTACGATCTATTCATTCAATATTTCCCTTTTTCGAGGACAAGTTATCACATTTAAATCATGTGTCAGATATACTAATACCCCACCCCATCCATCTGGAAATCTTGGTTCAAACCCTTCACTCTTGGATACAAGATACTCCTTCGTTGCATTTATTGCGACTCTCTCTCTACGAGTATTGGAATTCAAATAGTCTCATTACTTCAAAAAAATCCATTTCCCTTTTTTCAAAAGAGAATCAAAGATTCTTCTTGTTCCTCTCTAATTCTCATGTATATGAATGTGAATTCATATTCATTTTTCTCCGTAAACAACCCTTTCATTTACGATCAAAATCTTTTGGATCCTTTCTTGAGCGAACACATTTCTATGCAAAAATAGAATATCTTGTAGTAGTGCTTTGTAACGATTTTCAGAAAACCCTATGGTTGTTCAAAGACCCTTTTATGCATTATGTCAGATATCAAGGAAAATCGATTCTGGCTTCAAGGGGGGCTCATCTTCTGATAAAGAAATGGAAATCTCACCTTGTCAACTTTTGGCAATGTCATTTTGACTTGTGGTCTCAACCGGCCAGGATCCATATAAAGCAATTATATAAT